TCACATATGAAATATCCGATGGGATAAATTTAGCAACACTTTTCCCTCGTGATATCTTGCAGGAAAAGGATAATGTCCAATTTAGAGTTGTCAATTATATCCTTTATGGAAATGGCAAGTCAATTCGAGGAATTTATCACACAAGTATTCAATTAGTTCGGACTTGCTTAGTATTGAATTGGGACCAAGAACAAAATGGTTCTATAGAAGAGGTTCATGCTTCCTTTGTTGAGGTAAGGGCAAATGATCTAATTCGCGATTTCATAAGAATTGAGTTAGTCAAGTCCACTATTTCGTATACCGGAAAAAGGTATGATAGGGCAAGTTCCGGATTGATTCCCGATAATGGATTAGATTGCACCAATATCAATCCTTTTTATTCCAAGGCGAAGATTCAATCACTTAGCCAACATCAAGGAACTATTGGTATGTTGTTGAATCGAAATAAGGAATGCCAATCTTTGCTAATTTTGTCATCATCCAATTGTTCTCGAATTGGTCCATTCAATAGTTCGAAATATAACAATGTGACAAAAGAATCGGATCCCCTAATTCCAATTAGGGATTATTTAGGTCCCTTAGGCGCTATTGTACCTAAAATATCGAATTTTTATTCATCTTACCATTTAATAACTCATAATCAGATCGTGTTAAAGAAATATTTGCTACTTGACAATTTGAAACAGATTTTCCAAGTACTTCAAGTACTTAAATACTGTTTAATAGATGAAAATAGGAGGATTTATAATCCCGATCTATGCAGTAACATCGTTTTGAACCCATTCCATTTGAATTGGTGCTTTCTCCATCATGATTATTGTGAAGAGACATCGATCAAAATTAGCCTTGGACAATTTATTTGTGAAAATGTATGTCTATTTAAATACGAACCACACGTAAAAAAATCTGGTCAAATTTTAATTGTTAATGTCGACTTTTTAGTTATAAGATCGGCTAAGTCTTATTTGGCTACTCCTGGAGCAACTGTTCATGGTCATTATGGGAAAATCCTTTACGAAGGAGATACATTAGTTACATTTATATATGAAAAATCGAGATCTGGTGACATAACGCAAGGTCTTCCAAAAGTAGAACAAATCTTAGAAGTGCGTTCGATTGATTCAATATCGATGAACCTCGAAAGGAGAGTTGAAGGTTGGAACGAGCGTATACCAAGAATTCTTGGGATCCCCTGGGGGTTTTTGATTGGAGCTGAGCTAACCATAGCCCAAAGTCGTATCTCTTTGGTTAATAAGATCCAAAAGGTTTATCGATCCCAGGGGGTACAGATCCATAATAGACATATAGAGATTATTGTACGTCAAGTAACATCAAAAGTGTTGGTTTCAGAAGATGGAATGTCTAATGTTTTTTCGCCTGGAGAATTAATCGGATTGTTGCGAGCGGAACGAGCAGGGCGCGCTTTGGACGAATCAATCTGTTATCGGGCAATCTCATTGGGAATAACAAGAGCGTCTCTGAATACTCAAAGTTTCATATCCGAAGCAAGTTTTCAAGAAACCGCTCGAGTTTTAGCAAAAGCTGCTCTACGAGGTCGTATTGATTGGTTGAAAGGCCTGAAAGAGAACGTTGTTCTGGGGGGGATTATACCTGTTGGTACCGGATTCCAAAAATTTGTGCACCGTTCAAGGCAAGACAAAAACATTTATTTGGAAATCAAAAGAAAAAATCTATTCGAGTTGGAAATGAGAGATATTTTGTTACACCATAGAGAATTATTTTGTTCTTACGCGACAAACAATTTCCATGAGACAAATTTACATGAGACATCAGAACAATCATTTATGCGATTTAATGATTCCTAAGAGCGGGTTCATTTTCACTTTAACTATCTTTTAACTATACTGGTCTGATTATTGATTTGGTAATAAATAAAATAAGTAATTAAAAAAAATTATGGTTTGTGCCGTGTATCAATGGTCAATCCCCGGTAGAAGGTTCCATCGGAACAATTATTTATTTCAAGGTACCTCGTCTCTTTGTTAATAATACGAAAAAGAAAAAACAAAAAGGAAGTGTGGGAAAAAATGACAAGAAGATATTGGAACATCAATTTGGAAGAGATGATGGAAGCAGGAGTTCATTTTGGTCATGGTACTAAGAAATGGAATCCTAGAATGGCCCCTTACATTTCTGCAAAGCGTAAAGGTATTCATATTACAAATCTCGCTAGAACTGCTCGTTTTTTATCAGAAGCCTGTGATTTAGTTTTTGATGCAGCAAGTAGGGGAAAAAACTTCTTAATCGTCGGTACCAAAAATAAAGCATCGGATTCAGTAGCATCAGCTGCAATAAGGGCTCGGTCTCATTTTATTAATCAAAAATGGCTCGGTGGTATGTTAACGAATTGGTCCACTACGGAAACGAGACTTTATAAGTTCAGGGACTTAAGAGCAGAAGAAAAGATGGGGAAACTCAACCGTCTCCCCAAAAGAGATGCAGCAATGTTGAAGAGAAAATTATCTACCTTGCAAACATATCTCGGTGGGATCAAATATATGACGGGATTGCCTGATATTGTGATCATCGTTGATCAGCAAGAAGAATATACGGCTCTTCGAGAATGTGCCATTTTGGGGATTCCAACGATTTGTTTAATCGATACAAATTGTGACCCAGATCTTGCAGATATTTCGATTCCAGCCAACGATGACGCTATAGCTTCAATTCGATTGATTCTTAACAAATTAGTATCCGCAATTTGTGAAGGTCGTTCTAGCTATATAAGAAATCGTTGATTATGATTAAGATTAAGAATAATAAAATTAGTTAATGTTAATTATTGGGCAACTCCATAGATTTATTGGATCGGTTACTTTTTTTTGAATTTTTAAAAATAGAAAAAAAAAGAACTGGGGATATTGATATATATTATGATGTTATGTGATTTCTTGGTATCCTAAATATATGATTAATGATTCAAGTTGGTGAGTTGAGAAAGAAATGGTTGAATCAAACTAATTCCTTTTTTGAAGTTCAATTTCTATCAGAGGACAATATGAATGTTATACCATGTTACATTAAAACACTCAAGGGGTTATACGATATATCGGGTGTAGAAGTAGGCCAACATTTCTATTGGCAAATAGGAGGTTTACAAATCCATGCCCAAGTACTTATCACTTCTTGGGTCGTAATTGCTATCTTGTTAGGTTCAGCCATCATAGCTGTTCGGAATCCACAAACCATTCCGACCGACGGTCAGAATTTCTTTGAATATGTCCTTGAATTTATTCGAGACTTGAGCAAAACCCAGATTGGAGAAGAATATGGACCTTGGGTTCCTTTTATTGGAACTATGTTCCTATTTATTTTTGTTTCTAATTGGTCAGGTGCCCTTTTACCTTGGAAAATCATACAGTTACCTCATGGGGAGTTAGCTGCGCCCACGAATGATATAAATACTACTGTTGCTTTAGCTTTACCCACGTCAGTGGCATATTTTTATGCAGGTCTTACCAAAAAAGGGTTGGGTTATTTCGAGAAATACATCAAACCAACTCCAATACTTTTACCAATTAACATCCTAGAAGATTTCACAAAACCCTTATCTCTTAGTTTTCGACTTTTCGGGAATATATTGGCTGATGAATTAGTAGTTGTTGTTCTTGTTTCTTTAGTCCCTTCAGTAGTTCCTATACCTGTCATGTTTCTTGGATTATTTACAAGTGGTATTCAAGCTCTTATTTTTGCAACGTTAGCCGCGGCTTATATAGGTGAATCCATGGAGGGTCATCATTGACTAGTTTTCGAAATAGTCTTTTTTTTTTTAGCTTATCCCAATTCATGCATGGTTCAAGATAATCTGCTTGGTTGGAGAACATAATAGATATAAATACGTATGAATATATGACCTAGAGTCGTAGGAGAGAAGATGAACGATATTACGGAATTGTAAAAAAAAAAAGGGATGGGTTGGGGAGGTCACACTAGATGTATGTAATGTCTATAAGTCTAGCCGCTTTTTGTGTGGGTTTCGAGGAATGATTCTATAATCCGATTCAATATAAAATGTGGCCAGTTTACGTTATGGAAGAAAGAAATGTATATGTAATATGTATATGTAATATTAGATATTCACTAGTTATATAGTCCTATCTATATATAAATAGAAGTCCTTATGCCTTACCTATATACTAACTAACTATATATATATCTAACTATATGCTATATATATGTAATATATATAGCAATATATATAGATAGCAATATATATAGCAAAATAAATAAAAAAAATATATATATATGTATTGATATACATATTGATATCGTTATATTGATATATTGATATCGTTGATATCGATCATATTGATATCCATTGCATATATTGATGATTGCATATATTGATGATTGCATATATTGATTTGATTGCAGTTTACTGCATTTAGATTAGATGGATTACAAGATAAGTCAAGTCCTTTCTTCTGTTTCATTTGTGATTGTGGATTGGATGAAAAAACAGATGAACTCAAGGATATAGAAGAGTAAAGAACGAAGGATGGAATGAAAGAATGGTTGGAAAGAAAGAAATGCAATAACTAGAGCCGTATGTATATGGATTTACAAAAACTTCATCATGGGTAGAAACAAAAAACGAGATATCGAAGTAGTTCTGACGATTCAGTAATATTATCATTAGTTTTTAGTTACTCCGACCCAATAGATCTTAATGATCAAACTTAATGATAAAATTAAGTAATAATTCATTGGTTGATTGTATCATTAACCATTTTTTTTTTTTTTTGTGCGAGGAACTTACCATGAATCCACTGATTTCTGCCGCTTCCGTTATTGCTGCTGGATTGGCTGTAGGACTTGCTTCTATTGGACCCGGAGTTGGTCAAGGTACTGCTGCAGGCCAAGCTGTAGAGGGTATTGCGAGACAACCAGAAGCAGAGGGTAAAATACGAGGTACTTTATTGCTTAGTCTAGCTTTTATGGAAGCTTTAACAATTTACGGACTGGTTGTGGCATTAGCG